TTATTTTATTATAAATAAAAAAATAAATAAAAATATTGATACATAAGATAAATACAAGAATAGATAAGACGAGATTCGTCCACCTCCCATATATTTAATCCCTTCCCCTATAAAAAAACTTGCAACACCAACATCATTTGTAATTCCATCAATTATACGTCTATCAAAAAACTGAGTTAGTTTGGTTAATCCTCTTATCCCCACGGTAAAAACTCTAGTATAAAAAATATCTATGTAACCACGATTATATGACCAATTGTATATCACATTTTTTATTCGGTCCACAAGAATTCTTTTAGGACCCCCTTTTACAAATGAATTGATTAAATCCAAATTCTGGAAAAATGAATAAGCGGATCCATATAAAATATATGCTATGAATAGTCCGAAAATTGCTATACTTATCGAAAAAATTGCATTTGTAAAAAATTCATCCAAATTTACAGAATAATTAGAACTTGAATGTAAAAGATTTGTTGATGGGGTTAACCATTTCGATAATATATCAAAATCTATTACTCCTTGATCAAAAGAAATTCCTATTGATCCAACCAACAAAGTAAATAGTACTAATACAAGAAGAGGAAATAGCATAGTATTGTCCGATTCGTGAGGATACATGGAAGTGTATTTATTTCCAAAGTAAGTACTAAAGTATCGTATCCTATTTCTTACATTATTATCAATTTTCAATCTTTCTTTTGCAAAAAAAGAAACCTTTTTAGTCATTGTTGATAAAAGTAAATTTGGATTGACTCCTCTTGGAGTTCCTTTTCCCCATAGAGATATGGAATAGAGCGAACCATTTTTCGTGCTACTGTAATTTTGAAAATGAACGCGGAAATACCCATCAAAGGTAAGTAAATATACCCGAAACATATAAAATGCGGTTAATCCTGCTGTGAAATAAGCTATTACTGCGAAAATTGGTGAATACAACCAACTATCATTAAGAATGTCATCCTTGGACCAAAAACAAGCAAGAGGTGGAATACCACAAAGAGAAAGTGTACCCAATAAAAAAGTAGTTCTTGTAATTGGAACATATCTTGTTAAACCACCCATAAGAACCATATTCTGACTTTTATCTGGTGAATATCCAACAATAGGTTCCATTGAATGAATAATAGATCCGGATCCCAAAAACAATAAAGCTTTTGAATAGGCATGAGTGATCAAATGGAATAAAGCAGCTCGATAAGAACCTATACCTAGAGCTAACATAATATAACCCAATTGAGACATTGTAGAATAGGCTAAGCTTTTTTTAATGTCTCTTTGAGCAAGGGCCAAAGTAGCCCCTAATAATAGTGTTATTACACCTATTAAAGAAATGAAATTCATTATATAAGGTATGACTATGAAAAGAGGAAGAAGCCGAGCTACAAGAAAAATTCCCGCTGCTACCATAGTAGCAGCGTGTATAAGAGCCGAAATAGGAGTGGGTCCTTCCATAGCATCAGGTAACCATACGTGAAGGGGGAATTGTGCGGATTTAGCAACTGCACCGACGAATAATAAAGAAGCACACAAGGTAGCAAATAAAGAATTGACCCCATTATTCTGGATTAAGTTATTAGTTATTTCGAGCAAATACCGAAATTCTAAACTACCTGTTATCCAATAAAAACCTAAGATTCCTAACAATAAACCAAAATCCCCTACACGATTAGTTACAAAAGCTTTTTGACAAGCACTTGCTGCAATTGGTCGTGTGAACCAAAACCCTATTAATAAATAAGAACACATTCCCACAAGTTCCCAAAAAATATAAATTTGTATCAAATTTGAACTAATAACTAATCCCAGCATAGAAGTATTAAAAAAACTCATATAAGCAAAAAATCTCAAATATCCTTGATCGTGATACATATATTTGTCACTATAAATAAGAACCATGATTCCAACAGTAGTAATTAGTATTGACATAATAGAAGTAAGTGGATCGATCAAGTATCCAAACTCTAAGGAAAAATCATTATTGATGGTCCAAGACCATAGATATTGATAGATAAAACTTCCATTTATTTGTTGAATAGACAGATTGGCTGAAAACACCATAGCTATACTTAAGAGTAAAACACTAGGAAAAGCCCACATGCGACGAATATTTTTTGTTGCTGTCGGAATAAGTAGAAGTCCAAATCCTATTGACATAGTAACTGGAAGTGGAAGAAAAGGTATTATCCACGCATATTGATATGTATGTTCCATAAGAAAAGAAACTCTTTTTTCTTATAATTACAAATTGTTCTCGATTCACCAATTCTTATCTTTTTTATCCTTTTAGAAAGGAACAATAATAAAAAGAAATCAACAAAAAAAAAGATATGAAAAAAAAGTCAAATATTGGAATTCTTAATTATTCTGATTTTTTTTTTGTGATTAATAAACATATTTATTATACTATCATATTTATTATACTATAATAGTATAATAAATATATTATATAGTATAATAAATATATTATATAGTATACTAAATATAGTAAGGAAAAAGAGTTAGACCAAAAAAAGAGTACTTTTTTTATTCAAATATGGATCATAGTATCTATATTCGAATTAAAAAAACTAGGTATTCTAGTTCATTTTGGGAAGGGAGTAATTACCTAACTTGTTGTGTAACTAATTGATTGGATTGAAATCCAATAAAAAAAACTTATGTTTATCAGAAATCTTATGATACTCCTTACTTTGAATTATGGACATAGCACTCTGGACTTAATCAATTTTCATTTTCCCTTATTTTCTTCCATTTTTTTTCCCTCATGTCATTTATATATGTGATGTGTGATGTGTGCGCATACGTATATGTGATATATATATCACATATACATGTATATATAAATATATTTGTATTATATATATTTGTATGTTTATTATATATTTATATGTTAAAGTAAAAAAACAATGTATATTAAAAAGAGTATATTAAAAAAATTATCCACATACACGAAATAAGTATAGATAATAACTAAAAAGAACGATCTATTTTGAAGAATACATGTCTTTCACATACAACGATAAAAGGAGGAACCCCCCTTTTTTGAATGGCAGTTCCAAAAAAACGTACTTCTATGTCAAAAAAACGTATTCGTAGAAATATTTGGAAGAAAAAAGGATATTTAGTTGCAGTAAAAACTTTTTCTTTAGCGAAATCGGTTTCCACCGGGCATTCAAAAAGTTTTTTTGTGCGACAAACAAATAATAAAGTCTTAGAATAATCTCAATTGATATAGCCTAAAGAACCTCAATTTTGTAAGATGAATGTTAACTAATGTATTTTTCTGTATTGAATTTCTCAATATTACTTAGAATTCACTGCTGTGATATATAGAATAAGAGTTTTTTGTATATTGGGTTCTAAGTATTATTTTTTTCCCTATCGCAATTGTACTTTTCTATTGTGAAAAGTACAATTGTGATAGAGATTGAAACTCTTTTGTTATATGCCTATCCCAAAACTTAATTGGTTTTGTAAGTGGTATTATAAATTATAAATTATATGCACAATAAAGAATATTAATACTTTAATTTAAATATACTAAGGTATCGAAATCATTAGAAAAATAACAAATTATTTGTATTTAATGATGAAATTGTGATAGATATGAAATCCTAGTTATTTGATTTTGTTCATTGAACAAAAAAACTCAATCTTTTTCATTTGAATCCATGAAATCGGATAAATGAAAAACAAATTATAAAAAAATAGAGAAAAAAAGACAATTCTTAGTTTTATACCTCAACCGAGAAAAAACTATGGAGTTCCAACTGTTTGGAGAAAACTTAGTTTCTAGTACATGAAAGTTGATTGTTAAAAAACCCACGACGATACTACCTAGGTAGGTATTTTATTGAAGATTCAAATATTTAAACCACAAACCAGTCTTTATTCATTGATTCTAATTAATGTTTCCTAAACTATATTGAATCCTTGAATCTCGACGATTCAACATGAATTGACTATTATTATTTCAAGTAAGCCGCCGTGGTGAAATCGGTAGACACGCTGCTCTTAGGAAGCAGTGCTAAAGCATCTCGGTTCGAGTCCGAGTGGCGGCATCTTCTAAAAGAGATACAATAGATCCTAAAATGTATTCAATTCGCGATTTCCAATTCTGTAATGGGACCCCTTTTATGATATTTGCGACTTTAGAACATATATTAACTCATATCTCTTTTTCGATCATTTCAATTGTGATTATGATTCATTTGATGACCTTATTAGTCCACAAAATTGTAGGATTACGTGATTCATCAGAAAAAGGGATGATAGCTACCTTTTTCTCTATAACAGGATTATTAGTTTCTCGTTGGATTTCTTCGGGACATTTTCCATTAAGTAATTTATACGAGTCATTAATCTTCCTTTCGTGTAGTTTCTTCATTATTCATATGATTCCCAAGATACGTAACCTTAAAAACGATTTAAGCACAATAATTGCACCAAGTACCATTTTTACTCAAGGCTTTGCCATGTCGGGTCTTTCAACTGAAATGCATCAATCCGCAATATTAGTACCTGCTCTACAATCTCAGTGGTTAATGATGCACGTAAGTATGATGTTATTGAGCTATGCAGCTCTTTTATGCGGATCATTATTATCAGTCGCTCTTCTAGTCATTACATTTCGAAAAAACATCAAAATTTTTTGTAAAAGCAATAATTTATTAATTAAGTCATTTTTCTTTGGTGAGATTAAATATTTGAATGAAAAAAGAAGTGTTTTTAAAAACACTTCTTTTCCTTCATTTCGAAATTATTACAAATATCAATTAACTGAGCGTTTGGATTATTGGAGTTATCGTGTCATTAGTCTAGGGTTTACCTTTTTAACCATAGGTATTCTTTGTGGAGCAGTATGGGCTAATGAGGCATGGGGATCCTATTGGAATTGGGACCCCAAGGAAACTTGGGCATTTATTACTTGGACCATATTCGCGATTTATTTACATACTAGAACAAATATAAATTGGAAAGGTACGAATTCGGCACTTGTAGCTTCTATAGGATTTATTATAATTTGGATATGCTATTTTGGGATCAATCTATTAGGAATAGGTCTACATAGTTATGGTTCATTCACATAAAGATCTAATTGAATAAACTACATGAAGAATACATAAGATAAAAACATCATCCCATATATAACGAAAGTTTGTTTTTATGAGTTTTTGAGAACCATTTAAATTTGAATGATTCCTTGATTCAAACGGTTCTCAAAAACTCGAGATGTATCTAATTACAATTCTTATTCATTTTATTTCTTTTTTCATTATACAGTACAGCAAACGATTTTCAAAATATTAAATTAAAAGAATTATAAGACTTTCCTTCCGTTTCATTAATGAAACACTATCTATGATAATAATTGGATAAGATAGCGTGTACCTTGTTAACTGATAACGAGAGAACAAAATCGGGATAAATACCAATACTTATTACGGGTAGAAAGATACAGATTGAAAGAAATAGTTCTCGTAGTCCAGAATCCCAAAAATTAGAGTTTGGAATATTAAATAACTTGTATCCATAAAACATCTGACGTAACATAGATAATAAATAAATAGGAGTTAATATCATTCCAATTGCCATTACAAAAGTAATTAGCATTTTTGACATTAAAAGATATTTTGTACTAGTAATTAGTCCAAAAAATACTACAAATTCCGCAACAAAACCACTCATTCCTGGCAATGCAAGAGAAGCCATCGAGAAGCTACTGAACATGGTAAATGTTTTTGGCATTGGGATAGATATCCCTCCCATTTCTTCGAGATAAACAAGACGTGTTCTATCACAACTCGTTCCCGCCAAGAAAAAAAGTGCAGCACCAATAAATCCATGGGAGAGCATTTGTAAAATAGCTCCATTGAGTCCCATGTCGGTTATAGAACCAATTCCTATAATTGTGAAACCCATGTGAGATACAGAGGAATAGGCTATTCTCTTTTTTAAATTACGTTGACCAAGAGAAGTTGAAGCTGCATAGATTATTTGCATTGTTCCTATTATCACCAACCAAGGAGAAAATATAGAATGAGCGTGGGGTAGTAATTCCATATTGATCCGAATCAATCCATATGCGCCCATTTTTAATAGGATTCCAGCTAAAAGCATACATGTACTGTAATGTGCTTCTCCATGGGTATCAGGTAACCATGTATGTAGGGGTATAATCGGCAATTTGACAGCATAAGCAATAAGGAAGCCAAAATAGAATATTATTTCCAATGCCACAGGATATGATTGATTAATTAATCTTTCAAAATCTAATGTTGGTTCATTGGAACCATATAAACCCATACCTAGAACTCCTATTAAGAAAAAAATGGAACCCCCTGCAGTGTACAAAATAAACTTTGTAGCCGAGTAGAGACGTTTCTTTCCCCCCCACATGGATAAAAGTAAGTAAACAGGAATTAATTCTAACTCCCACATGATGAAAAAAAGTAAAAAGTCTCGAGAGGAAAATAATCCTATTTGACCGCTGTACATTGCTAGCATCAGGAAATAGAACAACCGCGAATTTCGAGTAATTGGCCAAGCTGCTAAAGTTGCTAAAGTAGTGATAAATCCTGTCAGTAAAATGGGTCCTACGGAAAGTCCATCGATTCCTAGTCTCCAGTGGAAATCAAAAACATCTATCCATTTAGAATCTTCCTTCAATTGCATTAATGGATCATCCAATTGGAAATGATAACAGAATGCATAAGTCGTTAGAAGGAGTTCTAATAAGCATATACATATAGTATACCACCTAAACATCTTATTCCCTCTATGAGGGAAAAAGAAAATTGAGGAACCCGCGAATATCGGTAAAACAACAAGTATTGTTAACCAAGGAAAATAACTCGTGATAAAGACAAGATACATTTTGACCAGAAAAGCCCGTCCTCAAAATAATATATTTTGTCGAGCACGGGCTTTTGTCGGTAAAGAGGAATCACAAATGATTCAAGTGGAGTTTTTTGTAACGTATCAATAAGATAGAGCCATGCTGCGAGTTGTTTCAGGCCCTAAATAAACACGGACGCTCAAAAAATCTGTTGGGCAGGCAGATTCACATCTCTTACAACCTACACAGTCCTCGGTTCTTGGCGCGGAAGCTATTTGCTTGGCTTTACATCCGTCCCAAGGTATCATTTCCAATACATCTGTGGGGCAAGCTCGTACACATTGAGTACACCCTATACATGTATCATAAATTTTTACTGAATGTGACATTGGATCTATAAATTACAGTTTTGAACATAAAAGATTTTCGATCTGGTCAAATCAAATTAGTAGTAAATGAATCATATATTATATATTGTAATATTGTAGACACCAGACGAAACAGTGGTTTATTAAAAACAATCAATATATTTCTTAAATCAATCTGTTTATGAGAAAAGGTCAAGACACTTTGATTTTCGTTTCAACAATTATGATGATACGAGTTGCACATGCGAATTAAAATTAATTGGCCAACAAATCGGTCATCATTATTTCAATATAAATATAAAAATGCAATTCCATTTTATTGAATTGCATTCAAATTCAATATTTAATAGTATTTCAATTCTATTAAATATTTTTATGTGTCTTTATTTAAATTATCTATGATGATTATCACTAATTATTCAACAAATTCGATTGATTAATACGAGTTGATTTTCTGTTACGATGGATCGACGAAACAATAGCAAGTCCAATAGCTGCTTCAGCAGCTGCAATGGCTATAACAAAGATTGAGAAAATGTCTCCTTTTAATTGGCGACTATCAAATATATCAGAAAATGTTACAAGATTGATATTAACCGAATTTAGTATAAGCTCAAGACACATAAGCGCTCTAACCATGTTTCGACTTGTGATCAATCCATAGATACCGATAGAAAATAAATAAACACTCAAAAAAAGGACATGCTCAAACATCATTGACTAACTCCTTATCAATCTCGATTCATTTCAATATGAACAACAATTTAACCGATTCAATTGATTAGAATAGAACAATTACACAACAAAAGAAGATATTGACGGTAGATAGATTTAACTAAAAATTTCTATTTATTTATTTAGAATTTAGTTAGAATTCTAAGAATTGGGAATCATTATAAGTTAAGTATTTTTATTGCTTATTGTCGAGCCATAGTAATTGCACCTATCAAGGAAACTAAAAGAATTATTGAAATGAGTTCAAATGGAAGATAAAAATCTGTTGATAAATGAATCCCAATTTGTTGAACGTTATTTATTAGGTCCTGTTCCATAATCTGGTTTGACCTTGCAGTCCAAATAATTCCGTACCATGACGTATCTGGGATAGTAGTAATTAGTGAAAAAAGAATAGTTGTACAAACCATCAAAGTGACCCCATCTCCAATGGTCCAAAAATAGGAATTATTGGAATATTCTGAACCATTCATGAACATTACAGCAAATATGATCAAGATATTTATGGCTCCCACATAAATAAGGAGCTGTGCGGCAGCTACAAAATAGGAGTTCGATGAAATATAGAATAAGGATATACAAATAAGAACCAATCCCAATGAAAAGGCAGAATAAATTGGATTGGTAAATAATACTACCCCCAGACCCCCTAATACAAGAATTGACCCCAGAAATACAACAAGAATATCATGTATTGGTCCAGGTAAATCCATTATGTATAAAATACAAAATAAATAACTTTAACTATTTCATGACCTTACTTTAACTTTACTAAATAAATGGTCCAGGAAAGGAAAAGGGGTTACCCTATTTTTGTTTTCTTGTATATAATATTGTATATGATACATTTATAATTGAATTGAATTTGAATATGGATTAATGTAGATATAGATAAAATTATCGGGCCAACCCTACTTTATTTATATTTATCCGAAAGAAAAAAAAGAAAAAAGTAGTTGAAATTTGCTATTTTGAAATCATCACGAAAAATATATTTTTAGTTTAAATCAAAGAGTGATTCTCAACAATCATTAGTTTTTATTTGTAGTTACTGACTACCCAAAATAAAAAGCTTGGATCCTTTATATCAAAACAAAATCTTAGTAATCGGTAATTGTTCTTGAATCAAAGGGTTTATCTTTGTCTATTTTTATTTGAGTCGAATTCATAATTGTTTGAGTTGTGTAATCTCCAATTATTGAGATTGGTAATCGACCCAAAGCAATTTGATTATAATTCAATTCGTGACGATCATAAGTAGAAAGTTCATATTCTTCAGTCATTGATAAACAATTTGTTGGACAATACTCGACACAGTTACCACAAAATATACAAACCCCGAAATCTATACTATAATTAAGTAATTGTTTCTTTTTAATATCTCTTTCAAATCTCCAATCAACAACGGGTAGATCTATCGGGCATACACGAACACATACTTCACAAGCAATACATTTATCAAATTCAAAGTGGATTCGACCCCGGAAACGCTCTGATGTGATCGATTTTTCATAAGGATATTGAATAGTTACAGGTAAACGATTTGTGTGGGATAAGGTAATTATGAAACTTTGACCAATGTACCTTGCAGCTCGTATTGTTTGTTGACCATAATTCATGGACCCAATTACCATAGGGAACATATTGTAGATATACATGAAAAATTTGACGTTTCTTTCTCTTGTTTGATAGAGATTATGAATCTAAAATAGTGTTATCGTATTCTCTTATTTATAATGAAATAAGTTGGGAAGAAGTTGTTAATAACAGATTACCTAGAGAAATAGGTAAAAGAAATTTCCATCCAAGATTTAATAACTGGTCCATTCTCATTCTAGGTAAAGTCCATCTTGTTGTGATAGAAATGAAGAGAAACAAATAAGCTTTAGTTAATGTAATAAGGATACCCATTGTCATTCCAAAAATGCCGGCGATTTTTTTTATTCCGAAAAGCTCAGAAATGGATATATACGGAATAGGTAAATTCCACCCACCTAAGTAAAGAACTGTTACAAATAATGAAGAAACTAATAAATTTAGGTAAGAAGCAAGATAAAATAAACCGTATTTGATACCCGAATACTCGGTTTGATAACCTGCTACTAATTCCTCCTCCGCTTCTGGTAAATCAAAGGGCAATCTCTCACATTCGGCTAGAGAAGAAATTAGAAAAACAATAAATCCTATAGGCTGACGCCACAGATTCCACCCCCAAAAACCATATTTTGACTGTGCTTCAACTATATCAACTGTACTTGAACTGTTAGATAATCATAGTCGATAATAACATCACTGCTCCCATCGCTATTTCAAAACCGTACGTGAGACCTCAGCTTCATACGGCTCCTCGATGGCCACAAAAAAAATGTAAGGACGGGTTCGGTATTATCACCATCTTTGGATGGATAGAATAAAGATACATCGGAAAGTCCCAAATTAGACCAATGGAATTCTGTCTGCTAGAATAAGAAAAAAAGTGCTTCCGAATTGATCTCATCCTTTACAATAAAAATTTCTCTTTGTTCGGTAATAACTTAATATTTCAATAAAATACTCCTTATATCAATCAATACAAAATAAAAAGAATTAGTCATTAGTTCATGAATCGTGATAAGAATTCGATATGTATGAATATGGATAGAGAAAAGAATAAATAAGGATCCCCTTTTTTTATTATTCATTCAATTACTGCATTCCATTTCTTTTTTCCTGTTCTTCTGTCTCAGAGGAGGATACTCAAAAATAAAATAAAGAATTAATTCGTTCTTGATAGTCATTTCTTTAACCAGTGAATAGGAGCATACTCTAGATCGGAATCGTAGGGAAGTACTACTTGATCATTTCTACCAATTTCAAGTCCTTATTATGATTCGTTTTATGAAGAAATACCTCTTTTTTGATACCTTACATTATCTCCATTACTAATCCTTTGTGTACCTTGGTGTTCCTAACCGTCCACTGACTTTTGATTGATCCCCGGTATAGTAATACATACGAGACGGTAGTAGAAACTCCATACAGTTGATCTTTTGTTTGCGCCCGCTTCAAGATATGATGACTAATCAAAAAATCTTAATCTTGGGGTAAGCAGTTTACACTGCTTATTTTTACTTCAACTTTATTCTTGTACATAGGGAATGAGATTGTTTCTTCTTACTACAAATTTTGAAGCTGTTTAGTTTCACTCATATAACTATCTGGTTTAACTCATCAACCCGAATGCTGAATAAAAAAAATGAAAACATCTATTCAATACATTGAACCTCTTTCTTTTTTCTTTTATTTCTAGAAGAGAGGTTCAAAGTTCATATTCCAACGAATCACACGTAGAGATATTGATAACACACATAGAGTTAATGGTATTTCATAACTAATAGATTGAGCAGCAGCTCGTAGACCACCTAAAAAGGAATATTTATTATTCGATCCATATCCTGACATAAGAAGCCCAATAGGAGCAATACTAGAAATGGCGATCCATAAAAAAACACCTATACTGAGATCGGCTAAAACAAGACGATACCCAAAAGGAATTACTAAATAACTTAGTAGAATTGATATAACCGCTATAGACGGTCCCACACTAAACAAACGAATATCTCCTCGAGATGGGAGGAGGTCCTCTTTAAAAAGTAGTTTAGTCCCATCCGCTATAGCTTGAAGAATTCCCAACGGGCCAGCATATTCAGGCCCAATACGTTGTTGTATCGCTGCAGATATTTCTCTTTCTAACCACACAATTACTAGTACCCCCATTGTTATTCCCAATATAAGGGTCAAAATGGGTACAATCCATATTAGTCCATACACTTCTTTTAAAAATTCCGATGTAGAAAAAGAATTGATAGTTTGTACTTCTGTCGTATCAATTATCATTTCAACGATCAACTTCTCCCATAATGATATCTATACTACCCAATATCGTCATGATATCAGCCAATTTCATTCTTTTAACTAGCTGAGGAAGAATTTGCAAATTGATAAAACCGGGTGGACGAATTTTCCATCTCCAGGGGAAAACACTATTATCTCCTATCAAATAAATTCCCAATTCTCCTTTTGGGGCCTCCACTCTCACATAAAGTTCTTGTTTCGACAATTCTAAATTGGGTGAAGGTTTTTTACTAATAAATCTATATTCAAAATCATTCCATTCGGAATTCTTTGCTCTATCAAAGCGTCGCACTTCTAAATTTTCATAAGGTCCTCCAGGAATTCCTTCTAGAGCCTGTTGAATAATTTTTATGGATTCCTTCATTTCACCGATTCGTACTAAATAACGAGCTAATGAATCTCCTTCTTTTTGCCATTGGACTTCCCAATCGAATTCATTGTAACACTCATAATGATCAACTTTACGAAGATCCCATTGGATTCCAGAAGCTCGTAACATCGGTCCTGATAAACCCCAATTTACAGCTTCTTCTGCACCAATAATGCCCACTCCTTCAACTCGTTCCAAAAAAATGGGATTCCGTGTAATAAGTTTTTGATATTCAACAACTCCTGTTAAAGAATAATCGCAGAAATCCAAACATTTATCTATCCATCCATAAGGTAGATCAGCAGCTACTCCTCCAATACGGAAATAATTATGCATCATTCGCATACCTGTGGCGGCTTCGAATAGATCATATATCAATTCCCTTTCTCTGAAAATATAGAAAAAGGGAGTCTGTGCACCGATATCCGCCATAAAAGGTCCAAGCCATAACAAATGAGAAGCTATACGGCTCAATTCCAGCATAATTACTCTGATATAGCTAGCTCTTTGAGGTACTTGAACATTTTCCAATTGTTCTGGCGCATTTACGGTTATTGCCTCTGTGAACATAGTAGCTAAATAATCCCATCGTGTTACATAAGGTAGATATTGTATAATTGTTCGATTTTCCGCTATCTTTTCCATTCCTCTGTGTAAATAGCCCAATATGGGCTCACAGTCAATAACATCTTCACCATCGAGAGTAACGATTAGTCGGAGAACACCATGCATTGATGGGTGGTGAGGCCCCATATTGACTATCATGAGATCTTTTCTTGTAACCGGTACTGTCATATCTTTTCTTCCTTAATTCATTATTCCATGAATTCCTCAAAACGAGACTCATCAAAACGAAAAATTTAATACTACTAAAAAAAATTCAAACGATTAAATTAACGAGTTTTTGGCTCTCGAATATCCAACTGACCAATTAATTTCTTATAACGTACTCTATTTTTCTTTGACAAATAAGCCAGCAACCGTTGACGTTTTCCTAGAATTTTTCGTAGACCCCTTTGTGATAAAAAATCTTTTTTGTGCAATTCCAAATGTGAAGTAAGTCTCCGTATCTTATTGGTGAAACTGAATACTTGAAATTCAACAGAACCTTTGTTTTCTTCTTTTTCTTCTTGTGGAATAATGGAAATGAATGAATTTTTGACCATAAAAAATTTTTCTATCCTTTTTCTTTCTTTTTCATGGATTTTTCCGATCAGGAAAAATAAAAAAAAAAAAGAATTATGCCAGCTATTTTAATCTAGTACACACATCTAGTACACACAAAAATTTGGATTTATTCATATACTACTTCTTTATTTTATCCAAATCAAATTTTCAATTTGATTTGGATAGAAAGGGATAATATGTTTCCGCATTAACGAAAGAAAAGAATTTATTTCTATCTAAAAGGATTCCCCTAATTTATTTATTCCTATATCCAATTGAATGGATACACTATTCAATCTGTATCATTTACCAAAATATAACATAGCATATGCATACATCTTTCGGCTTTCATATACCGAAAATGTCACGGAATATAGATATATATATGATATAGGAAATATACTATTAAATTAAATAATTCTAAATCGTGGATACATATGTATCCTTGACATACTGAAACGACTGCCATTATTGGTATCAAACCAATAGCGATTCATACAAGCTAAATCTTCTAATCGGTAATTGGGCCAAAGAACAAATTTGCATTTAATGAATTTATTTGTATCTGTATTAAGATGCTTGTCCTCACCCAAAAATTTTCCAGAGTTTCTTATGTTGTTTTCATTGCAAAATAATGGATTTCTATTTCTATCCGTAACATTCCAATTATGGGAATTGAAACAAATTAACATTCTCAATTCTCTGCGACGTCTAGGAGATAGAATATTTTCGGGAACAAGGAAATCATAATAATTTGTGTCCCCATTCACAAGCATATTCCCATATCGTACAATGGGTTTATCCAAATTCCTCTTATCAATATATCTTTTTTTTATGCATTTTCTATTAGTTTGGTGTTTATTGTTCTCGACCAATGAAATACTTATAGTTTGATATATAATCAATTTTCCATCCCTTTTTATAGATAGACGAATTGGTTCGATAATTAATATTCCTTTTTTTATCAATTCTGTAAGAGCTAGATCTTTCTGAATTAGCATTACATCCAGATGCATCTCTCCTCTTTGAATCGAGGATATAGCAATTTCTTTTGGATTTATCAGTCTAAGTAAGAGACAATATACCTTGATATTATTGATCATTCTTTGGTTCAAGGAGTCATCCCATCTTAATTGAAAAAGGAAATATTTTTTCAGGAAGAAATCTAGTTCTGCTTCCTTGTTTTTCTTGGATTGTTTTTTCTTCTTACCTTTTTTAATGGTAATGTCTGATCTCACATAATTATCTTCAATATCTTTTTTTTTGTTTTCTTTTCGTAGATCTGATACAAGATTTACTTGGTCCTGTTGCTCATTTTTTTGTTGGTTGGAATTTTCTAATTTCTGAAGATTATTTTTTCTATTTATATTGATGTTTTTATTTTGACTTTTATTTTTATAAAAATAAAAGTCAAAAAGAAGTAATTTTATTGGTATAATCCATGGTTTAATCTTATATGCATCAAAAAGTAAGACAAATTCTGGGAAGAACCAAGATTCTAGATTTGATATGGTATGATAAATTCTTTCTTGATTCATTCCCATCCAATTTAAAAAAATACTTTTTTGATTGGATGGGTTGATTTCTTGATGAATCATAAGAGAAAAAATATCTTTTTTTTTCAATTTGTTGTTGATTTTTTTTTCAGTCTTAGTATTTTTATCAATTTTGGTACCGATATGTGTATTGGTCCAGGTCTCAATATCGATATTTTTTCTAAGACAAAAGTGGAGAATTCGACAATCAAAATATTTTCTATCTAGATTTTTATGCGTATCAATAATATATCCTTCTTCTAGATAATCACTAATAGCTGTACTTACCAATACATAAAATGATTCGGATTTTGGTTTATTGAAATTATATGGAATTTTGTGAACCCCGTTTACTTGTAATCTTGACCCATAAATATCAAAATCCTCCTTATCCCCATAGTTCATATATTTATGTGATAAAAGATCATATCTGTAGTGTTTTTTCCATTTTTCTTTTTGATTTGTCAATGAATCCGCTGCATAGTAATTTTGTTTCACGTAATGAATTAATTGGTCTTTTTCTTTTTTATATGAATCCGCTTTAATTGAGTCCTTATTTTGAATCCTATAACGTTGATTGATTCTATTTCGCCATTTTTGCGGTACTAATCGCGACCATTTGGTTTGAGATAAATTGTATTGATAATGCCCCTTTAACCAGTTTTTCCATTCAATCATTCCAGACTTATGAATTTTCTTATGTCTTGAATTGTAATCAAATATTCCTCGTGTCATACAATAATCCTTGATTTTATCCTTAATAAAAGGATAAGTCCCCTGATATTGAAGTAGAGATTTCAATTGATACTTGTTAAGTAATTGGGTTTGTGATAATTTGTAAAATACATATGCTTGGGACAAGGAGGATAAGTCATAATACATTTTTGTACTATTACTAATATTAGTATTCGAAAAGGACTTTTTTATAGTGGAAAAAAAGTTCATTGTATTTTGATCTCTTTCATCAATTCCTTCCTGATTTGTTTGATCGTTGTAAACGGATTTATTGATTATTTTTTTTGTTGATTCAAAGAAAAGTTGGAAATAGATCCTGTGAATGGTAATCATACATAGCAAGATATCTATATATATATTTTCAATCAGAGATTTCATAAAATAATGTGATTTACGTATTAATCGTATATTTATTCTTTGGAATATCTGCCAAATATGTTTCTGTGATTTCGATCTTTTATCATCACAAGTTAGAATTATTTTTTTCTTGTCTTTTGTGATTCGTTCTATTTGGTTCCTGATTGTGATTGTTCTATCAGAAAGATCTTTCATCTTTTTTTCTATGAGTGAATAATTTGTCCAATTCATGGATTGGATTTGAATGGTTGATTTGTGAATAATCTTATTATTTATTTCGGAATCTTTTCCATTTTCAGCCATTTCATATACTTTCACCTTGCTCAATTCAAATAAGAATATTGGGTTTACTTTTTTAATTTCCTTCATTATTCGTTTTAGAACTAGAAGTATTTTAATGATCCATCTTGTTTTTTTTTTTGAAACTTTTAGAAGTAGAAAGAAATCCTTTTTAACTTTTATAACTTTTTTTTGAAGTTCTTTATAAATGGGTTCAAAAAAGGAAGGTCGTTTTCGGGGATTCCCAAAAGGGAATTCCGCTTCCATTCCCCAAATCGTTAAAAAACAAAAATTGTCTTTTTTGCCTTTTTTTTTTATTTGATCCCTAGGATGAGATCGTATTTTAGATCTTCGCCAAGGTTTCAAACAGAAAGGAAATAGAATCTTTATCTGAATACCGTCTGTTAACCAATCTTTGGGAAATTCTGTTTCTGATAATTGAACACCATTATAAGTGCATTTAACATGCATTTCTCTATTCCACTCCTTCAAATCCTCATACCATTCGGGGAATTGGAATAATAACATACGGCCAATATTTTTAGCAATTATCAATGAAGGCAATACAATGTATTTTCTAAGAAAAGATTGGGTTACTAACATCAAACCTCTTATTGCTTGAGCAAATATAATGCTATCCCAAATTTCTGATATTACTATACGTTCATTTTCCTCTTTTTTTTCTTCGTTTTTTTTCTCTTTTTCCCTTGTCTCTTCCTCCTCAAAATAAAAATGTGAAATTTGCAATTCTGGTTCTCTCCCCGCCGAATTCCTAAAAATGAGATTCATCATTTCAGAGATATAAAAAGAAGAAAAAAAAAATGTTTTGTCTATTCGATCCAAAAAAAGCGGAGAATGCACATTTGCTTGAAACATTTCCCAAATAACCGTTTTACGTCTTTGAGCACGCATGGATCCTTTGATTATATCCCGACGAAAATCCGATTGTTGCGAGTAACGTATCAAAGCCACCTCTTCTGCTTGATCACTATTATTAGTATTATTTGTAGTTGTAATAGGGTTGGTATTCTGATTGTTATCAGTATAAATTACTACGCGTTTGGCTTTTCTTGAACGAATTTCATGATCTTCCTTAGATTCTTCCTCATTTTCTTCCTCCTGTTCTTCCAAATCATCAGTTAATTTGTATGACCACCGAGGAACCCTTTTATGTATTTCTTCTATTCCAATAGATTTTTTTCTAATTATTGTTTCATCG